AATGAATTGCCTGATAAAAAGGATTACCTTGATAGGGTAAATCATAAAGATTTAATGCTTTATTCATTATTATATTTAATAGAATTAAACTATTTCTAAAAGTATCAAAAACTTTTGTGCATCATACACTAAAATATAAAAAAAAGATAAGCTAATTAAGCTATTGGGTTCATACCCCACTTATAAAGGTTATAATCCTTTTCTTTTTAATCAAAAAAATTTCTAATAATATTTTTTTAATCATATTAATTTTTGGGTCATTAATTGCTATTTCAGCTAATTCTTGACTTGGTGCTTGAATAGGGTTAGAAATTAATTTACTTTCATTTATCCCCCTAATAAATGAAGGTAAAAAAAATTTAATAACTTCTGAAAGAAGCCTAAAATATTTTTTAACTCAAGCTTTTGCTTCATCTATTTTATTGTTTGCTATTATTTTAATAATAATGTCATTTAATTTAAATTGAATTAATAACAATTTTTATGAATTATTAATTTTATCAACATTATTATTAAAAAATGGAGCAGCACCTTTCCATTTTTGATTTCCAGGAGTTATAGAAGGATTAAACTGAATTAATGGTTTAATTCTTATAACTTGACAAAAAATTGCTCCCTTAATGTTAATTTCTTATAATATCAACTATAATTTTTTTTTAGTAGCTATTATTTTATCAATAATTATTGGAGCATTAGGAGGATTAAATCAAACATCTTTACGTAAATTAATAGCTTTTTCTTCCATTAATCATTTAGGTTGAATATTAATAGCAATAATAAACAATGAATTATTATGATTAGTTTATTTTATATTTTATTTTTTTCTTTCAATATCAATTGTATTAATATTTAATAATCTTAAATTATTTCATTTTAATCAAATTTTTAACTTATCAATTATAAATCCTGTAATCAAATTTTTCTTATTTTTAAATTTATTATCATTAGGAGGATTACCTCCATTTTTAGGATTTTTACCTAAATGATTAGTTATTCAAAATTTAGTAGAAACACATCAATTATTTTTATTATTTATTTCTGTTTGTTTAACATTGATCACTTTATATTATTATTTGCGAATATCTTATAGTATTTACATGTTAAATTTTAATAAGAACTCTTGAATATTAATTGATAGATTCAACAATAAAAATATAACTTTTATTTTAACTATAAATTTTTTTTCTATTATAGGATTAATAATTATTTCATTAATTTACTTAATTTTATAATAAGAATTTAAGTTAACTAAACTAATAGCCTTCAAAGCTGAAAATATTTGTATTACCCTTTTAATTCTTAAACTTTAATAATTAAAAAATTATTCCTTCAGAATTGCAGTCTAATATCATTATTGAATATAAAGTTTGATTAAAAAGAATTATTCTTATATATAAATTTACAATTTATCGCCTAAACTTCAGCCATTTAATCGCGACAATGACTATTTTCTACAAATCATAAAGATATTGGAACATTATACTTTATTTTCGGAGCTTGAGCTGGAATAATTGGTACTTCTTTAAGTATTCTTATTCGAGCAGAATTAAGTCAACCTGGAGTATTTATTGGAAATGATCAAATTTATAATGTTATTGTAACTGCTCATGCTTTTATTATAATTTTCTTTATAGTTATACCTATTATAATTGGAGGATTTGGAAATTGATTAGTACCTTTAATGTTAGGTGCTCCTGATATAGCTTTCCCTCGAATAAATAATATAAGTTTTTGAATACTACCTCCTTCATTAACTTTACTACTTTCAAGTAGTATAGTAGAAAATGGAGCTGGAACTGGATGAACAGTTTACCCCCCTCTTTCATCTGGAACAGCCCATGCTGGAGCTTCAGTAGACTTAGCTATTTTTTCTTTACATTTAGCTGGGATTTCATCTATTTTAGGAGCTGTAAATTTTATTACAACAGTAATTAATATACGATCATCAGGAATTACACTTGATCGAATACCTTTATTCGTTTGATCAGTAGTAATTACTGCTGTACTTTTACTTCTTTCATTACCTGTATTAGCTGGTGCTATTACTATGTTATTAACTGATCGAAATTTAAATACTTCATTCTTTGATCCAATTGGAGGAGGAGATCCAATTTTATATCAACATTTATTTTGATTCTTTGGACACCCAGAAGTTTACATTTTAATTTTACCAGGATTTGGTATAATTTCTCATATTATTACTCAAGAAAGTGGTAAAAAGGAAACATTTGGAACATTAGGAATAATTTATGCTATGTTAGCAATTGGTTTATTAGGATTTATTGTATGAGCTCATCATATATTTACTGTTGGAATAGACGTAGATACTCGAGCTTATTTTACTTCAGCTACAATAATTATTGCTGTACCTACAGGAATTAAGATTTTTAGTTGATTAGCTACTCTACATGGTACACAATTAAATTATACTCCTGCTTTATTATGATCATTAGGATTTGTATTTTTATTTACTGTTGGAGGATTAACAGGAGTTGTACTAGCTAATTCATCTATTGATATTGTTCTTCATGATACATATTATGTAGTTGCTCACTTCCATTATGTATTATCAATAGGGGCTGTATTTGCTATTATAGCTGGATTTGTTCACTGATATCCTTTATTAACAGGATTAGTAATAAACCCAACATGATTAAAGATTCAATTTACTATTATATTTATTGGGGTAAATTTAACATTTTTCCCTCAACATTTCTTAGGATTAGCAGGTATACCACGACGATACTCGGATTTTCCTGATAGTTATCTAACATGAAATATTGTATCATCTTTAGGTAGAACAATTTCATTATTTGGAATTGTATTCTTCTTATTTATTATTTGAGAAAGTATAATTTCTCAACGAACTCCTTCATTCCCTATACAATTGTCATCATCAATTGAATGATATCATACTCTTCCACCTGCAGAACATACTTATGCAGAACTTCCATTATTATCATCTAATTTCTAATATGGCAGATTAGTGCGATGAATTTAAGCTTCATATATAAAGAATTTTATCTTTTGTTAGAATAACTAATGGCAACCTGAGCAAATTTAGGATTACAAAATAGTTCTTCTCCTTTAATAGAACAATTAAACTTTTTTCATGATCATACAGTATTAATTTTAATTATAATTACAGTACTGATTGCATATGTAATATTTATATTATTTTTTAATAAATTTACTAATCGATATTTATTACATGGACAAACTATTGAAATTATTTGAACAATTTTACCAGCAATTATTCTAATATTTATTGCTTTCCCTTCATTACGACTATTATACTTATTAGATGAAATTAATTCCCCTTTAATTACTTTAAAGGCTATTGGTCATCAATGATATTGAAGTTATGAATATTCAAATTTTATAAATTTAGAATTTGATTCATATATAATTCCAACAAATGAATTAGATATTAATGGATTCCGATTATTAGATGTTGATAATCGAATTATTTTACCTTTAAATAATCAAATTCGAATTTTAGTAACTGCTACTGATGTTCTTCATTCATGAACAGTACCTTCATTAGGTGTAAAAATTGATGCTACACCAGGACGATTAAATCAAACTAATTTTTTAATTAATCAATCTGGACTTTTCTTTGGACAATGTTCTGAAATTTGTGGAGCAAATCATAGTTTTATACCTATTGTTATTGAAAGAATTCCAATAAATTATTTTATTAAATGAGTTTCTTCTCAATTAAATTCATTAGATGACTGAAAGCAAGTACTGGTCTCTTAAACCATTATATAGTAAATTAGCACTTACTTCTAATGATTTATTTTTGTAAAAAATTAGTTTAGCCAAAAACATTAGTATGTCAAACTGAAAACATTAGATTTTCTAATATTTTTTAATTCCACAAATAGCCCCTATTAGATGATTAACTCTATTTTTAGTTTTTTCTATTACATTAGTAATTTTTAATGTAAAAAATTACTTTTGTGTTTCATATTCATCAAATCAAACAACCCAAAATATTAATATTAAATCTTTTAAAATAAATTGAAAATGATAACAAATTTATTTTCTGTATTTGACCCTTCAACAACTATTTTCAATTTATCATTAAATTGATTAAGTACTTTTCTTGGATTATTAATTATCCCAACATCATATTGATTAATACCTAATCGATTTCAAGTTATCTGAAATAATATTTTAATTACTTTACACAAGGAATTTAAAACATTATTAGGACCTAATGGACATAATGGAAGAACATTAATATTTATTTCATTATTTTCTTTAATTATATTTAATAATTTTTTAGGGTTATTCCCATATATTTTTACTAGTACTAGTCATTTAACTCTAACTTTAACTTTAGCCTTCCCTTTATGATTAAGTTTTATGTTATATGGATGAATTTGTCATACACAACATATATTTGCTCATTTAGTACCACAAGGAACTCCTCCTGTTTTAATACCTTTTATAGTATGTATTGAAACAATTAGTAACGTAATTCGACCTGGAACATTAGCTGTTCGATTAACAGCAAATATAATTGCTGGACATTTATTAATAACTTTATTAGGAAATACTGGACCAATATCAACATCTTATATTATCCTTTCATTAATTTTAGTAACTCAAATTGCTCTTTTAGTATTAGAATCTGCTGTTGCAATTATTCAATCTTATGTATTTGCAGTTTTAAGAACACTTTATTCTAGTGAAGTAAATTAATGTCAACACATGCAAATCACCCCTTTCATTTAGTAGATTATAGTCCATGACCTCTTACTGGAGCTATTGGAGCTATAACAACTGTTACTGGACTTGTTCAATGATTTCACCAATATGATTTAACATTATTTACTTTAGGAAATATTATTACTTTATTAACTATATATCAATGATGACGAGATATTTCTCGAGAAGGAACTTTTCAAGGATTACATACTTTACCAGTTACTTTAGGGTTACGATGAGGAATAATTTTATTTATTGTTTCAGAAATTTTCTTTTTCATTTCATTTTTCTGAGCTTTTTTTCATAGTAGTCTTTCACCAACAATTGAATTAGGTATAACTTGACCACCTGTTGGAATTATTGCATTTAATCCATTTCAAATTCCTCTTTTAAATACTGCTATTTTATTAGCTTCAGGAGTTACTGTTACATGAGCTCATCATAGTCTTATAGAAAATAATCATACTCAAGCTACTCAAAGTTTATTTTTTACAGTTTTATTAGGTATTTATTTTTCTATTCTTCAAGCATATGAATATATTGAAGCTTCATTTACAATTGCTGATAGTGTATATGGATCAACATTTTTTATAGCAACTGGATTCCATGGACTTCACGTATTAATTGGAACATCTTTTTTATTAGTATGTTTATTTCGACATATTAATTACCATTTTTCAAAAAGTCATCACTTCGGATTTGAAGCTGCAGCTTGATATTGACACTTTGTTGATGTAGTTTGATTATTTTTATATATTTCAATTTACTGATGAGGTAGATAATTTATAAAGTATATGTTTGTATATATGACTTCCAATCATAAGGACTAAATAATTTTAGTATAAATAATTTTAATTTTATTAATTATAAGTTGTATTATTTTTATTATTACTATTATTGTAATAATATTAGCTACTTTTTTATCAAAAAAAACTATTATTGATCGAGAAAAAAGTTCTCCTTTTGAATGTGGATTTGATCCTATAAATTATTCTCGTTTACCTTTTTCTCTTCGATTTTTTTTAATTGCTATTATTTTTTTAATTTTTGATGTAGAAATTGCTTTAATTTTACCAATAATTTTAATTATTAAATCATCAAATTTATTAAATTGATCAATCACTAGCTTATTTTTTATTTTCATTTTATTAATTGGATTATATCATGAATGAAATCAAGGAGCTTTAGAATGAAATAATTAAATATGAAGCGATATATTGCAATTAGTTTCGGCCTAATCTTAGGTGAAATTCACCCATATTTTGGGATAATAGTTAACTATAACATTTAATTTGCATTTAAAAAGTATTGATTTTATCAATTTATCTTATTAATTGAAACCAAAAAGAGGTATATTACTGTTAATAATATCATTGAATATTTATATTCCAATTAAATAAAGAAATATAAATGGAATTAAACCATTAAAGATAAAAGTTAGCAGCTTTTTCTTGATCAACATATTTCTATTTATATAGTTTAACTAAAACATTACATTTTCACTGTAAAAATAAAAATTTATTTTTTATAAATATTTAAAAATTACAATAATTTCCCTAACATCTTCAGTGTCATGCTCTAAATATAAGCTATTTAAATTTAAATTAAAAATATACTCATTAAAACTAATACAATTACTCATAATAAATAACTTAATAAATAAATTTTTAAATTATTATTTTGAAATTCTTGAACATATAAAGAATAATTCTTTAACTGATTATATAATATTTGACCCCCAAAAAATTCACTTCAGCCTTGATCAAAACTTTTATAACTATATAATCCTAAATTTATTGGAAACTTAATTACGCCTAAAGTAGAAATAATTGGTATAAATCATATACCCCCAGCAAAACTACTTAAACCATAATTTATTAAAGATTTATTATAAAAAAATAAAGAAATATTACTTATTAAATACCCTGAAAATCCACCTAAAATACAAACAATTAAAGTTAATATTTTTATATCAAAAGGTAAACAAATTATATCTGGATTAAAAAATATTAATCAATTTAATATACTTCCTCCAATAATTGCTATTACTATTAAAAAAAAAATTCTAAAACTTATTGTTCAACCCTTATCATTTAATATATTTAAAGAAGTTATATTAAAATCCCCTGTTATTGAATAATAAACCAATCGAAAAGAATAACATACTGTCAAGCCAGTAGAAAAAAAAAAAAGAAAAAAAGAAAAAAAATTAATATAAGATAACATAACTACTTCTAAAATTAAATCCTTTGAGTAAAATCCCGCTAAAAAAGGTATTCCACATAAAGCTAAATTAGCAATATTAAAACAACTACATGTTAATGGTATTCTTATTCTTAATCTTCCTATAAATCGAATATCTTGTGCATTTTTTGTATTATGAATAATAACTCCTGCACATATAAATAATAATGCCTTAAATAAAGCATGAGTTAATAAATGAAAAAAAGCTAACTTATAAAATCCAATAGATAAAATTCTTATTATTAAACCTAACTGACTTAAAGTTGATAAAGCAATAATTTTTTTTAAATCAAATTCAAAATTAGCTCCTAATCCAGCTATAAATATTGTTAACCCTGAAATTAATAATAAAAATTGCCCTATAAAAGAATCAACTAATAAAATATTAAATCGAATTAATAAGTATACACCTGCTGTTACTAAAGTAGATGAATGAACTAATGCAGAAACAGGTGTAGGAGCAGCTATAGCTGCAGGTAATCAAGAAGAAAATGGAATTTGAGCTCTTTTAGTTATAGCAGCTAATATAACTAATGAACCAATAACTATTATTTCAAAACTTTTATTTATTATATCTAAATAAAAAATATAATTTCAACTTCCATAGTTTAATATTCAAGCAATTGCTAATAATAAAGCTACATCCCCAATTCGATTAGATAAAGCAGTTAATATACCAGCATTATAAGATTTTACATTTTGAAAATAAATAACTAAACAATAAGAAACTAATCCTAAACCATCTCATCCTAATAAAATTCTAATTAAATTTGGTCTAATAATTAACATTATTATTGATAAAACAAATATTAAAACTAATAAAATAAATCGATTAACATTAAAATCTTCTGCTATATATTGATTACTATAAAAAATTACTAATGAAGAAATTAATAAAACAAATGATATAAATATTAATCTTATTCAATCAAATAAAAAAGTTATTACAATAGATATACTATGTAATGAAACAACTTCTCATTCAATAAAATAAACTAAATCATTAAATAAAAATTTCAAACTAAAAAAAAATAAAGAAATTCTAATAAAAATTAAAATATAAAAACTATTTTTACAATAATTAACTAAATTATTCACGATCTAAAATGAAAAATTTCATATCATTGACACCACAAATCAATATTTTTATTAAACTATTTAAATTAAATTCATAACATACAAAAGTTTCTCTTTATAATTAATAAATTTAAAGGTAATCAATGTAATATTAATAATAAATATTCACGCGTAACTCCTGAAGAAAAAAAATATGTACCTGAATAAACCTTTCCATGTTGACTATAAGCAAATAAATATAATGTATAAGCAGCTCTAAAAAAAGATAATAAAGCTAATCTAATTATTGTTAATCAAGATCATCTAACAATTCTATTTAATAGAGAAATTTCCCCTAATAAATTTAATGTAGGAGGAGCAGCTATATTTCCTGAACATAATAAAAATCATCATAAAGCTATTCTAGGTATAAAATTTAATATACCCTTATTAATTAATAAACTTCGACTTCCTATTCGTTCATAAGAAATATTTGCTAAGCAAAATAAACCTGATGAACATAACCCATGAGCTAATATTAAAGTATAAGATCCTCTTAATCCTCAATATGTTATAGTTAATAATCCACTTAAAACAATTCCCATATGAGCAACTGAAGAATATGCAATTAATGCCTTTAAATCTATTTGTCGTAAACAAATTAAACTAACTAATACCCCACCAATTAAACTAATTCTAATTCAAATATAATTAAATTTTATTCCTATAATTTGTAATAATGAAAATACTCGTAATAATCCATATCCTCCTAACTTTAATAAAATCCCCGCTAAAATTATAGACCCTGAAACAGGAGCTTCCACATGAGCCTTTGGTAATCATAAGTGAACTAAAAATATTGGTATTTTTACTAAAAAAGCAAATACTATACATAAATATAAAAATTCTAAATTATATAACTTACAATAATTTAAAAGTATAATATTTATTGTAAAATCATTATTTTTAATATAAAAAATTCCAATTAATAAAGGTAAAGAAGCTAACAATGTATAAAATAATAAATAAACTCCAGCTTGTAATCGTTCAGGCTGATACCCTCAACCTAAAATTAAAAATAAAGTAGGAATTAAACTACTTTCAAAAAATAAATAAAATATAAATAAACTTATTGAACTAAATGTTAAAATTAATATTAATAGTAAAAATAAAATTATAAATAAAAATAAATTAGTATAATTATTTAAACGTACAACACTTTCTCTTGCTATTAATATTAAAGCACAAATTCAAAAACTTAATAAAATTAATCCATATGATACTATATCTATTCCAAAATAATAAGAAATATTACAAAAATAATATATAGAACTAATTTTAATTATAAATAAAAAAGCCCCTAAAAAAAGTAAATTTTGAACCATTCAATAAATATTTTTATAAAATATAAAACCATTTATAAATAAAATTATAAAAATAAACTTTAACATTGTAAAATTGAAAAACTTTGAAAATAATCATTACCATGAGTACGAATTATAGAAACTAAAATTGATAAACCTAAAACTCCTTCACATACACAAAAAGTTAAAAAAAACATTCTAAAATATCCTTCATAATTTATAAAATTTAATATAAAAAATAATAATATAAATAATATTAATACTATAAATTCTAAACTTAATAAAGTACATAATAAATGTTTTCGAGTTGAAATAAAAACAATACATCCAAATATAAATATAATAATTATAAAATAATATAATAAAAAATTTGACATTAATTGTTTTAATAGTTTAACAAAAACATTAGTCTTGTAAACTAAAAATAAAAATTATTTTTTTTAAAACTTCAAGAAAAAAGAAATCTCTTTGTCACTAACTCCCAAAGTTAATATTTTAAATAAACTATTTCTTGATATTATAATAATTATATTCTTATGTTTTATTACTAGTTTTATTTTTATACAAATAAAACACCCATTAGCTATAGGATTAATGTTATTAATTCAAACATTTTTAACATGTTTAATAACTGGAATTTATTCAAAAACTTTTTGATTTTCTTATGTATTATTTTTAATTTTTATAGGAGGAATATTAGTTTTATTTATTTATGTTACTTCTTTATCTTCAAATGAAATATTTTCTATGTCATTTAAATTAACTTTTATTTCAATTATAATAATTTTTTTATTTGTTGTAATTTCATACTTTTTTGATAATACACTAATAGAAAATTTTATTAAAAATAATGAAAGAATTCAATTATTTAATAAAAATAATTTATTTTATGAAAATTTTTTATCTTTAAATAAAATATATAATTTTCCTACTAATTTAATTACTTTATTATTAATTAATTATTTATTTTTAACTTTATTAGTAACTGTAAAAATTACTAAAAAAAATTATGGGCCTTTACGACCTATAAACTAATGAATAAACCATTACGAAAAAGACACCCTTTATTTAGAATTGCTAATAATGCTTTAGTAGACTTACCAGCTCCATCAAATATTTCTGCCTGATGAAATTTCGGATCTTTACTAGGACTTTGCTTAGTAATCCAAATTGTTACAGGATTATTTTTAGCTATACATTATACTGCTGATATTGAAACAGCATTTAATAGTGTAAATCATATTTATCGAGATGTTAATAATGGATGATTTTTACGAATTTGTCATGCCAATGGAGCATCATTTTTTTTTGCTTGTTTATTTACTCATGTAGGACGAGGAGTATATTATAATTCTTATCTATATGTTCCAACATGAATAGTTGGAGTAATTATTTTATTTATAGTAATAGCAACTGGTTTTTTAGGTTATGTTCTTCCATGAGGACAAATATCTTTTTGAGGAGCTACAGTAATTACTAATCTTTTATCAGCTGTTCCATATTTAGGAACTGATTTAGTTCAATGAATTTGAGGAGGATTTGCAGTTGATAATGCTACATTAACACGATTTTTTACATTTCATTTTGTTCTTCCATTTATTATTGCTGCATTAACAATAATTCATTTACTATTTTTACATCAAACAGGATCTAATAATCCGCTTGGACTTAATAGAAATGTAGATAAAATTCCATTTCATCCTTATTTTATTTATAAGGATATTGTAGGTTTTATTATTTTTATTTGAATTTTAATTGGATTTATTTGAAAATTTAATTATTTATTAATAGATCCTGAAAATTTTATTCCCGCTAATCCTTTAGTTACTCCTGTTCATATTCAACCTGAATGATACTTTTTATTTGCTTATGCTATTCTTCGATCAATTCCTAATAAGTTAGGTGGAGTGATTGCTTTAGTTTTATCAATTGCAATTTTAATAATTCTTCCATTTACTCATACAAGTAAATTCCGAGGTTTACAATTTTATCCATTAAATCAAATTTTATTTTGAAATATAGTAATTGTTGCTTCTTTATTAACATGAATTGGAGCTCGACCAGTAGAAGACCCATATGTATTAACAGGTCAAATTTTAACTGTTTTATACTTTTCTTATTTTTTAATTAATCCTTTATTATCAAAATATTGAGATAAATTATTAAATTAAATTAATAAGCTTTTATAGTGTATGTCTTGAAAACATAAGAAAGAAGTAAAATCTTCTATTAATTTTAATACTAAAAAAAGTTCATTAAAATAATAAAGATAAAATAACCAACTTTACCCCAATAAAAAAAAATAAATAATTTAAAGATATAGGTAAAAAACTTTTTCAAGCTAAATACATTAATTTATCATATCGAAATCGTGGTAATGTTCCACGAACTCAAATAAATAAAAAAGAAATTATAGTTAACTTAAAAAAAAATAATAAACTATAAATATCTCTTCCTAAAAATATTACACTAAATAGTATACTTATAAATAAAATACTAGAATACTCGGCTAAAAAAATTAAAGCAAATCCTCCTCTTCTATATTCTACATTAAATCCTGATACTAATTCAGATTCACCTTCAGCAAAATCAAAAGGAGTACGATTAGTTTCTGCTAAACAAGAAGCAAATCATACTAAACCTAAAGGAAAACAAAATAAAATAAATCAAGTATATTTTTGAAATAAATAAAAATTTAAAAAGTTATAATCTCCAATTAGAAAAATAAAACTTAATAAAATTAAAGCTAAACTTACTTCATAAGAAATAGTTTGAGCAACAGCTCGTAATCCTCCCAATAAAGCATAATTTGAATTAGAAGATCAACCAGCTACTATTACAGTATAAACTCCTAAACTAGTAATACATAAAAAAAATAATACCCCTAAATTAAATGAATATAATTTGATTAAATAAGGAATACATATTCAAATTAATAAAGATAAAAATAAAGAAAAAATAGGAGAAAAATAATAAAAAATATAATTAGATAATAAAGGATAAGTTTGTTCCTTAGTAAATAATTTCACAGCATCTCTAAAAGGTTGTAACAACCCTATAAATCCTACCTTATTAGGACCCTTTCGAATTTGAATATAACCTAAAACTTTACGTTCTAATAAAGTTAAAAAAGCAACTCCTACTATAACACAAATTACTAATAATAATCTTCCAATTAATGATAATAATAAATCTATATAAAACAATACTATTTATAATTATTAAATTATATTTATAAATTCTAAATTTATTGCACTAATCTGCCAAAATAGTTATCTAATATTAATATTAATCATATTATTAAAATCTATATTTTTTATATTAGGTCCTTTCGTACTATAATATAATAATTAATTAAGGATAGAAACCAACCTGGCTTACGCCGGTTTGAACTCAGATCATGTAAGAATTCAAAGGTCGAACAGACCTAAACTTTAAACTTCTACACCTAAAAATAACTCTTAATCCAACATCGAGGTCGCAATCTTTTTTGTCGATATGAACTCTAAAAAAAAATTACGCTGTTATCCCTAAGGTAACTTAAATTTTTAATCAATAAAACTGGATCATTTATTCATATATTAATGTTAATAAATTTTAAAAGTTTTTTAAATTTTAATATCACCCCAATAAAATTTTTTATTAAATTATAAATTTTAAAATTCTTTTTAATTTATAAATAACAAAAATAAAGATCTATAGGGTCTTCTCGTCCTTTAATTTTATTTTAGCTTTTTAACTAAAAAATAAAATTCTATATAATTTTAAAAAAGACAGTATATATCTCATTCAACCATTCATACAAGCCTCCAATTAAAAGACTAGTGATTATGCTACCTTCGCACGGTCAAGATACTGCGGCCCTTTAATTTATATCAGTGGGCAGGTTAGACTTTAAATTTAATTCAAAAAGACATGTTTTTGATAAACAGGTGAATATATATTTTGCCGAATTCCTTATTTAAACCTTTCATAAATAATTATTTATAAAAATTTTATATACTAATTTTATCATAATTTATAAATTTTTATTATTAAAATTTATATTTTAATAAATAATTTAATTTTATATTAAATAATTAAATTTTTAAAATAAATTATAACAAATTTATTAATAATAGCTATTTTTAAGCTTATATTTATTAAATAATTAATTTAAAATTTAAAAATTTATTTTAAAGCTAATCCCTTAAAATATTAATTTTATAAAATAAATTATTTAAAATAATTAAATAATTTAAATTTATAAATCTAAATTAAATTTATTTCTTAAAAAACTAGATATATTTTAAAACGATTAACATTTCATTTCTAATTATATATTAAAAATAATTATTCCACAGTAACTTTTATATATAATTAAATCTTTAAAATTCGAGAAAAATTAATATAATAATTTTTTATTTAATAAACCCTGATACACAAGGTACAATAAATTAAATTTTCTTTTAAAATAAAAATTTTTCAAATTATTTCAATTTTCTTTCACAATACAAATAAACTATAATTAAAATTATTTTTTCTTTATAAAATACTTAAACTTAAAATTTTAAAATTATTTTTATTAAATAAATTAAATAAATAAATAAAATTAATAAATAAAATCTATTCAATTTAAATTGATTTGCACAAATTTCTTTTCAATGTAAATGAAATACTTTACTAATTAAGCTTTAAATTGTCTTTCTAGATACACTTTCCAGTACATCTACTATGTTACAACTTATCTTATTTTAAAAATAAGAACGATGGGCGATATGTGCATATTTTAGAGCTAAAATCATATAAATAATCTATTTTATATTACTTTCAAATCCACTTTCAAATTTTTATTTCAAAAAATTATCCATATTAAATAAATTTATTGTAATCCATCTCTACTTAAACATAAACTGCACCTTGACCTGACATATTATTTTATTAAATATTAAGAAAATTTTATCTTATAATATATTCTGATGACGGCGATATACAAATTAAACAAATTTAAGTAAGGTTCAATGTGGACTATCAATTACAGGACAGATTCCTCTGAATAGACTAAAATACCGCCAAATTTTTTAAATTTTAAGAATATAACTAATACTACTTTAGTATGCTCATATTTATTTTTAATAATAGGGTATCTAATCCTAGTTTATTATAAAAAGTTTATAGCTTAAATTATTTTTTAAATTAATAATAAATAAATTTAAAAATTTCACCTAATAAATTTATATTTATATTAAATTTTGATCAATTTAACTACTACTAAAAATTTTTATTTGTATTATTTGTATAACCGCGGTAGCTGGCACAAATTTTACCAATACTATATATTATTACTAATACAAAATTTCTTTTTTATATTAATATCAATCACTGCGAATAAAATTATTAAATAATTTTTTAAAAATTAAATAAATTCACACAAAAATTTACATGTAAAATAAAATAATAATAAAAATATTAACCAAAATAAAATAATGTATTTTATAATATAATAAAAATAAATAATTAAATCTAAAATTTAATAAAAATTGTTTAACTTAAATATATAAATAATAATTAAATTTATATATCAATTATTAAATTAGAATTAATAATAGTATATTCCTCCCCAAAACTCAAAAAAAAACCCCCATTTTTTTTTGTAAATATTTTTAAATATAATCCCCATTTTATATTTTAAAAATATTTTTCTTTTTATTATATAAAAATTTTTTTATAAATTTTATTTAATTTTATTATATAAAAGTCATTATATTTATATAAATACATAAATTTTATAATTAATATAAAATAATTTATAGATTAATAATATTTAGTAGACCCTATTCTTTTTTTTTTTTTTTTTTATTATATAAATATTTATATTATATATATTTATTTATCTATATATATATATATATATAATAAATTTTTATATATATACCTTATTTATATATAACTATCAGTATTTTATAGTAAATATTAATATACTAATTATTTTTTTTTTAAGTTAATTTTAGGACCCTTAGGCTTATAGATACCTCACTATTATTCTTATAAGAACCATAATTAATCTCTCTATTTTTATTTAATATAATATATTTATATATATATAGATATATTACTAAATTTATATATTAATAAATGTTTATATAATATATAAATATTTATATTATAAGCCATTTTTTTTYGGACCATTCTTTTTAAAATGACATAAAAAAAA